TCGTCTTTTTTTGAAAAATCGAAAAAAAGCCCTTTCGTTAGAAGTCAGAAAGAGCCTTCTATGAAAAAAGAAAGAGGATTGGAATCTGCACATTGATTCTTTTTCGCAATTTTTTTGTTGAACCGTATGCGTCAAAAGGCGCCTGTACGGTTCTTAAGGGATACAAATTTACCCTAATCAACCGACTTTATCGAGAAAGATTACTTTTTTTAGGCCAGGAGGTTGATAGTGAGATCTCGAATCAACTTATTGGTCTTATGGTATATCTTAGTATCGAGGATGATACCAAAGATCTGTATTTGTTTATAAACTCTCCTGGCGGATGGGTAATCCCTGGAGTCGCTATTTATGATACTATGCAATTTGTGCGACCAGATGTACATACAATATGCATGGGATTAGCCGCTTCAATGGGATCTTTTATCTTGGTCGGAGGAGAAATTACCAAACGTCTAGCATTCCCTCACGCTTGGCGCCAATGAGGTTTTTGTTTGCAAGAAAAAGAAGACTATGCCTTCGCCATATGAATATTAAGTAATAATAGCATGGCACTTTGAATTCGATATAAAAAATTATTGATTGTTTTTTCAAAACATTAGATTATGTATCGAGAGAGTAGTATGAGATAAGGGGGTATTTCCTATTTTTTCTATCGGGGATTCCAGTTCAGCGTCACAAACTTTTTTATTTTCACACCAGGGGACTCTTAATAATATTTATGTTCTGAAAGAGTGCGAAAAAAAAAATTCTTTTTTCCTTATTTGATCAGATAAAAAGAAACTTTGGGATTGCTGAATCGAAGACAAACAAAAAAATAGATAAAGCAACGGAGCCATCATAGTATTTTTGAACTCCTCCGAAGGGAAGGATGGTAATTTGATCATTTACCGATCGGGATCTGATAGATCCTATTTTTCTCTTGGAAGGTAAAGGTCAATTTTATTATAGAGCCGTATGCACAAAGGATGCCTGTACGGTTGTTCAATTCTATCTTTTTTCTTGTTATTCTTTAATCTTTCTTTTCTCTTCATCATGCGAAATAAAGGAAGCCTTTTTATGTTATTATGTTATACCATCAGGGTAATGATCCATCAACCTGCTAGTTCTTTTTATGAGGCACAAACGGGAGAATTTATCCTGGAAGCGGAAGAACTGCTGAAACTGCGTGAAACCCTCACAAGGGTTTATGTACAAAGAACGGGCAAACCCTTATGGGTTGTCTCGGAAGACATGGAAAGAGATGTTTTTATGTCAGCAACAGAAGCCCAAGCTTATGGAATTATTGATCTTGTAGCGGTTGAGTGAAAAAAGCCCCGATTTCGCGTAAATCCGCGATTTCATATTTTCTCTTTTTGCCGAATTTAATAATTTAATAAATAGAAGTAATTCGTAATTATCCGGTTAGGATTGATCTAAACCAGCCCATTATTTAATTATTTATATGATTCAACATGCCAACTATTAAACAACTTATTAGAAATACAAGACAGCCAATCAGAAATGTCACAAAATCTCCCGCTCTTCGGGGATGCCCTCAGCGTCGAGGAACATGTACTAGGGTGTATGTGCGACTCGTCCAGATCATGAGCTGGTACAAAACAAAAGAAAGAAAACTTTTTCCAGTATCAATCATCAGTACCGGCGAATAGGATAGAATAGAAAAAGAACTCCATTCAATATCTACAAAAAATCTATTCAGTCTATTGTGTATGAAATTTATGGTTTCCATTGGTACAAATCCAATCACCTCAATTTAAGATGAGAAGAAATTCTCCATTAGTAGCAAATGGTTATCCATTAAGCGGAGGAAATCTTACTTAAAAAACAGAAAGATTAGGTCCCCTCTTGCAAGAACGGACTAACAGGGTTAGCTACCCAGCCAACTTTCATAATTAAATACCGTTACTGTATAAGTAGATCTCGTCGTGAAAGAACTATTACTGGATAATTCATGGGTAGAGCCAAAGAATGTGAACTATACAAGTTAACAAAAACTTTGATTAAATGAAGTAAAGGCTCCGGTGTATAGAGAAGACCTCACCGTTTAAGAAGTAAGCATAGAAACGATGGAATCCACTATTTCTTTATCCATTTATATATATATATTGACTATATTTTTATTGACTATATTTTGATACCTAGTAGAATACGATTTCTTATTTCGAAGTGAAATGTCTAGAAAAAAAATAGTGGTCGGGAAGGTTATAGTAGCCAAGGCCATTGGAATTTTGAGTTTATACATTGGAAAAAAAGCTTTGTTATTAATAGACTAGGAAAGGGAAAAAGAATAACTGAAAGAAAGGAAATCTATTAGTTATTCGTCAAAGTTTCATCTATTCAATGACCAGAATTAGACGGGGATATGTAGCTCGGAGACGTAGAACAAAAATGCGTTTATTTGCCTCAAGCTTTCAAGGGGCTCATTCAAGACTTACTCGAACAATTATTCAACAGAAAATAAGAGTTTTGGTTTCGTCTCATCGAGATAGGGATAGGCAAAAGAGAAATTTTCGTCGTTTGTGGATCACTCGAATAAACGCAGTAATTCGTGAAAGGGGGGTATCCTATAGTTATAGTAGATTAATACGCGATCTGTATAAGAAACAGTTGCTTCTTAATCGTAAAATACTTGCACAAATAGCTATATCAAATAAAAATTGTCTTTATATGATTTCCGATGAGATCATAAAAGAAGTAGATTGGAAAGAATCCGCCGGAATTATTTAAACGGAGTTCCCCGGAGAATGAACTCCGGGAGGGTAGAGTCAAAATTAATATGATAAAATATACTAATGCTAAACTAAAGTGGTAAAAATGAATGAATACATTCAATAAATTTTTTTTCCCGACTCTTTTTTTTTCTTACGACACGATAATCAAATCTAGATTTTCATATTTTTCGAACAAAACATCAATCTGCGTTTGAGTTCGGATTGGAATTTTGATTCAAGTGAAGAAAGAGTAAGCCTATTTATTTCTGGCTCTAATACCAGCAGTTTTAGCCGTCGACTCGGTTCTTTCAAACTGTTTCTCATTATTAAGAAAAGGTAACAAAGATAAAATACGAGCTTGTTTTATAGCAATAGTAATTAATCGTTGTTGTTTCAAGGTCAATCTATTCACCCGTCTAGATAATATTTTTCCTTGTTCGCTAATAAATCGACTAATTAAACTCATGTTTCTATAATCAATTCGATCCCCCGATTGTATCGGGGGCAAACGCCTACGAAAAGATCGCTTGGATTTAAGAAAGGGTCGCTTGGATTTATCCATGGTTTGTTTAGTTTATTCCTTATCCCGAAAATCCTATTTCGGTCGGATCTAAAATGAATTAGAATAAAGAAATAGGATTTGATTTGTTTATATGTTTATATTTAAATATGTTATATAGTTATATATAGAATACCCTTTCCTTGGAAGGGTTACATGCAGGTGCTCGATTCGATCTATTTCTTTATCTCCCCATGAATCGTATGTTTGTAACAATATGGACAGAATTTTCTCAATTCCAATCGATTAGGCGTATTGTGCCGGTTCTTTTGAGTAATATATCTGGAAATGCCCGTTGATACCTTATTAACACCGTTTCGAATACAATTGGTACATTCCAAAATAACCGTTATTCGGACGTCTTTCCCCTTGGCCATGAACCTCCTTTGGATTTTTGATTTACTCAACTCTTCTATTTTCGACTCGAAACAAAGAAGAAGAAAGGAATAAAAAAATAGAAGTTACTAACTTGAAATCCAATTATGAAAGACTTCGCTGCAATCAATATAAATATAGTAAATAATATACAATGATTTCTAAACTACTATATTTCAAAATTTCAAATCGCAGTACAGCATTTCATTTACATTTTAATATCTTGTATAAGAGTCTTTGCCTTAGACCTAGACCCCCCGCATTGTTTATTCTTATTCTACCTCCATCCCTATTTAATTCAAACTTGAACCCAAGTCTCGCGGCTGTTGAATCCGCTTTTTCTTTTTTGTTTTTTTTTTTCTCTTTCCTCCCTTATTCTAAAAAGAAAAAGGAAAAAAGAGAAAAAAGGGGGGGCGGAAAGACTAGTCACAGATATTTAATTGTATCTCTAATCTTCGTTATTCGTTACCGTGTCAATAACTAGAATCAAAAAAAGGGGAATGTCAACGCATCTGGGAAAAAACGATTAATCTCTATCAATAGACCCGCTAAAGACCCGAACCATAGAGTACTTAATACCGGTGCCACGGAGAGATATGTTTTTAGATCTCGCATTGAAAAACCTCCTTCTTTTATTGTAATATTGTAATATATAATGGTAATACATATATGATCAGATGCATATGCAGTTAAGGACCGCTTGGAGTTGTACACGAAATCCCTAATTCAAATTGAAATGTACAACGATCCGGTGAATAAGATTTTCTTTTTCTTAAAACATAAAAAAGTCCCCTTCTTCCCGAGTATTCCCGAAAAAGACTCTTTTAGGACGGGTTCCGTTCCGTATTTCATATGTATATAAGCCTTTTACTATTATTATATGTTAAATTATTATATGTTAAATGAGACCAAAAAGACGAAATGCCCATATAAATTGTATATATCAATGGAGGAAGTAAGGGTAACGGTGTGGAAAACAAGACAGGAATTCTCTACAATGACACTGTAGACCAATTGAAGGGGTGTAGCGCAGCTTGGTAGCGCGTTTGTTTTGGGTACAAAATGTCACGGGTTCAAATCCTGTCATCCCTACCTATTACTTCTCTGTTGAGCAGTAACGAGGGATTAATTGAGATCGATTCAAATTGGACATATATAATCTTTCATTCAAAAAACGTATTGGGGTTAAAAAAGTTTCTTTACAGTCTTATCTTTTCTGATAAGAAAGCGCTCTTAGTTCAGTTCGGTAGAACGTGGGTCTCCAAAACCCGATGTCGTAGGTTCAAATCCTACAGAGCGTGATTTCGTCCTTCTTATTCTTAGATCGAATTAGACTGAAATAGTTTCACTAACTT